GTCCGTAGCGTCTACCAATTTCGCCATATCCCCCTTCAGACCGGGATCCGGTTATAATTTTATCCACTTCTTTGATTTATATTGGAAACGTTGAATTCATTAGATAATGATTCTAATATCGAAAAAGTGTATACTGCTATTTTTTTAGCCATCTTCTATTATTTTATAGTTATTAGATAAACTATATTTGTTTCAATCAGAAATGATTCTATCATTGATGAATCTGCAATTCAATATGGATACATATATATCACATATATAGGTTTCCCCTCTCTTTCATTTTTCTGTCATGATTGGCAATACTGGAACGGTCGATATTTATTCTTTCTTATCCCCTACGTTTCTAATCTAAATGAAACCAGAAGAATAGAATTTGGATTGTATCTTTATTCTTATCCTTTTCTGAGGGCCGATCGGGTAGTTAATATAATTAACATAATTTGCTATAACTCCTCTAAGAAATAATTAGATTTTTTTTTAGTCATAATTTCAAGTTTGATACTATAATAATATATTATATATTAAATATTAATATTTAATAAATTAATAAAAAAATAAATTAATTTAATTTAATAAAAAAAATAAATAAAAATATAATATCCACGATGATATAATCCAAATTCTAATTAGTCATATATAGTCATATATTTGAAAATTGGTTATATGATATTTTTTATTACTTTTCTACTAACTATAGAACCATATCATCGTTAAATTAACAATTAAATTTAAGAATACTGAACTATATATTATACTAGTTATAGTAGTTCTATACTAGTGCTAATTAAAGTTAATTTACTACATTTTAGTATTAAATTATTAATAGTTAATAGCTAACTAAGCTCAGGTAGTTTAGTGTATTTCTATACACTATATTCTGTTTGTTATATAAGCCCGCTTAGCTCAGAGGTTAGAGCATCGCATTTGTAATGCGATGGTCATCGGTTCGACTCCGATAGCCGGCTTTTTTCTCTATCTATTTTTTCCATGATTGATAATCTACCCTCTCCTTTTCTCCAAATGTTGGGTCGCCAATCCTATCTATTATGTCGTGATAACTTGTAACTACAAATACAAAATTAATTGGAGGAGGGGGAATTAGATAGATTTCTATAAAACAAATCAGAAGACAGAGTCTAAATTTCTTATATATACATTTTACACATATACAAAAAATCCGGATATTGATACAATTTATTCCATTCTACTTTGTTTGTACTACTTCAAAGTTTGTAGTACTTCAATAGATTTAGCTTTACTTTGTTTATCTTTTAGTTCAGTCTTAATTTAGACTTATTCTATAATATGAAATGTCAATAAAATAAAAAAAAATAAAGGAGTCTTTATTTTATGTCTCGTTACCGAGGACCCCGTTTCAAAAAAATACGCCGTCTGGGGGCTTTACCAGGACTCACTAGTAAAAGGCCTAGATCCGGAAGTGATTTTAAAAACCAATCGCGTTTTGGGAAAAAATCTCAATATCGTATTCGTCTAGAAGAAAAACAGAAATTGCGTTTTCATTATGGTCTGACAGAACAACAATTACTTAGATATGTACATATCGCTGGAAAAGCCAAAGGGTCAACAGATCAGGTTTTATTACAACTACTTGAGATGCGTTTGGATAACATCCTTTTTCGATTGGGTATGGCTTCGACCATTCCTGGAGCCCGGCAATTAGTTAACCATAGACATATTTTAGTTAATGGTCGTATAGTGGATATACCAAGTTATCGTTGCAAACCCAGAGATATTATTACTACGAAGGATAAACAAAGATCGAAAGCTCTGATTCAAAATTCTATTGAATCGTCCCCCCATGAGGAATTGCCAAAACATTTGACTATTGACTCATTCCAATATAAAGGATTAGTAAATCAAATAATAGACAGTAAATTGATTGGTTTGAAAATAAATGAGTTGTTAGTCGTAGAATATTATTCCCGTCAGACTTGAACCTAACGAAAATAAGAAGGAAAGATTCAGACAATTTTTTGCCCCCTTTTTTACTGAATGAAGTAAAGGAAAATAAATAGATCTAAGGGCTTTGATCCGCATTTTCCCATTTACGTATTACAAATGGATCAAGAGTAGGATTTTCCTTTTCGTTCTTTTCGATAGTTGTATTTTATGTATCAAAGTAATGTAATTAGGAATAGAGAATCTCTAGCAAATGAGGGTCTTAGATTGGAATAACGGTATCGATTGTTATTTGATATATTGTGATCGGTAACATTAGTCAATTAACAGAAACGGAAAGAGAGGGATTCGAACCCTCGGTAAACAAAAGCCTACATAGCAGTTCCAATGCTACGCCTTGAACCACTCGGCCATCTCTCCTACATAATATAATGTTATTATTGACCAGAAACCGAGTGAATAGCGAATCATTCATATTATTGCAGTACAGGTACATTGGGATGAAATCCAATCTGATTCAAATATTTCATATCTCTCCTTACCAAAAAGAATAATTTGAGTGTAGGATCCACATCTTTTT